CATATAAGGGAATGAATATGTGGTGGGGCGAAAGGGCTTGGACTTTCTCGACGAAGAAGACGCCGAACAAAACACAAGAAAGAACCCTCTCGAAAATATGTCGATATTTTTCTAGATTTCAGTATAATAAAATAGCGACATAAATAACAGGTACAACGAGTATTTTTTTTTAGAAAACTGAGATCAAAAAAATCAGCATGGAAGTCGGCGGCGTTCCGTGGCAGATTGCTGGTAACATTTAGAGGTACCTTTTAGAGGTACCTGGAGTGAAAGGTCCAAACCCGAGTCTATAAATTACTCTCCGTCGAGAAAGTCGGAATCCGAGTCGCCAAATTCCTCGTCGTCGTCGTGAATGGCCAAACACACGTTTATAAACTTCTCTTCGTCGAGAATGTTAAAACAACAGGATACAAATTCTTCTTCGGTACCAACAAGGTCAAAAGGGAGGCTCTAAACTTTCTCAAGTGCGGGTTGGTGAACACGCCCCAATACTCGTCGCGAATCCTTCGTTGTGTTGCCTTCGTGACGAGAAGGTCTACGCGAGATTTTTGATATAGCGCGTCGCACTTGTCGAGTATTTTTATTGTACATAGAAAGTTCGACTTTACTCACAGCCAGGTATGTATATAGGGTTCACATTTTTGAGTGGCGTCTGGTTTCTTCCGTATTCGGTTTAGTAGAGCGTTTCGTAGAGATTCCCGCGCAACCAAATCTAAGTTGGAAGCGGGCGGTTCCTCAAGGAAGCATTTTCAGGCGCCAGACCAAAACCCAACCCTTATCTCATGGTCCCTTTCGGACGTTCGTTGGAGCATCGCGGATTGAAGTTCGGTCCAAAGACAAGCTTTTATTGCTTGAATAGAGGTTGCATTTCGAAAAAAAAAATTTTCTTTTCGCAACCCAGTTCGCTCCGTCGGCTTTGGCAAAGTCAATGATACTCCCCGAGGCGGCGCCATTCCGTGACGCGAAATTTTGCAAGAGAGTAAATACGATTTTGCGATGCCCCAGTTCAATGCAGATTAAGTAAAATATTTCGTAGACCTCTCCCTCGGTGTTATCCGAGGTCCCTTTAGTATAACAAATCAATTCCCTCTTAGATAGATGCCGAGGCCTATTATAGAGCGACATCCACTTACCTAAGGGTGCTAGAGTCCCAGAATAAAGTCCCACCCGAACGCCCGAATGGGTTAGTTTCCGACACTTGTGCAGTCGCGTCATAAATCCTACCAGATTTTTGATTATTTCTGTAAATTCAATTCTTGTCATTTTGCATGTGTTAAGCATGCCGCCAGCGTTCATCCTTAGCCAGGATCGAACTCTCCATGAAATTCATAGGTGCATTACTTATAGCTTCCTTATTATATTGAATTTTATATATATAATTTTTTTGATATATTCATTAGATACGAAATGAAATATATGTAATTCAATATATATGCGTGATGTGCGGTAATAGGTGTGATATTAGCAAGTTTTCCCTATCGAGCACAACGAGCACAATGAGCACAAATTTGCAACGGCCACGGAGACTTATTATACCGATAAAATTAGAGACTCCATCCGACTAGTTATGGGTTCGAATCCCCGGCAACCCTTTGTTCAAAAAATTCTCTGTAGAGGTAGAGAAGAGAGACATTTTTACCTATTTTTTCTTCAATGAAAATTGAAGTTTTATAATTTACTGATAATTCTATGATTCCGTTCTGGAGTTTCGAGGGACTGATATATGTTATAACGCTCGATAGTCCCTGGGGTTAATCTATGTTAGAAAAATCAATAGTTCTTATGAAATATTTTATTAGGTTTTTGGATGATTTTGGCGGCATGGCCGAGTGGTAAGGCGGGGGACTGCAAATCCTTTTTCCCCAGTTCAAATCTGGGTGTCGCCTGACTATTTCACATAGATAGCGATCGATCTATATTCGACTTTTTACCTAAAAAACTCAAAAAACGCGTGGCCCTTAGTATTTCTAGCCTATTTTACTTGTCTTTAGTCTTTGCCGAGTCGAAATCGTAGAGGAATTTTTTAGAAGTGGATTTATTCAATTGGTTCCTCAATAGTCTTCGGGGCGAATCCCTTTTTGACTCTGCACCATTGCTTCCACTATTATTAGGAAGCAATAATCGAATAATTCTATCATAGAGATAGGGGACATAATTCACATGGAGCTAGTAAGTCTCGCTTGGGCTGCTTTAATGGTAGTTTTTTCATTTTCCCTTTCACTTGTAGTCTGGGGAAGAAGTGGTCTCTAGAAGTACTACTAATTGAGTTAAGGAATCAAAGTGGATCAATTCTTTTAGAAATCGTTCTACAATGTATTTTGACCGATTTACTATCAAGATCTCTTCATTTTCAAATTGCATTGAATTCTAGTGAAGGAAGGTATTCTATACCAAGTAAAACGCTTCTTTCCGATTGATCGGAACAAATAGATGTATCAAAGAAATCAAAGTGGGCCCTCTGGCAATTCCAGATCGAAAATGAATCTCGCCACTACAAATA